ACTCATGATGAACTAAAATTATTGGTGCCCCGAAATTGGATATAATTAACATGTTTTTATTTTTTTTATTATTAGTTTATGATATATGAATTTAAAAAGGTATATGCGTGAGACACAATCTAGGAATGAATCAAGTTCTTAATCTATTTCTTTCAAATATCCCAAAGAAAGATAAAAAAACATCAACATCTTATTTTATTTTATAATACCTCGGGAGCTAATGAAACTATTTTAGTAAAATTTAATTGTCTCAATTCTCGGGGGATTGCACCAAAAATTCGAGTTCCTTTTGGATTTCCTTCTTGATCAATCACAACTGCAGCATTGTCATCATATCGTATTATCATACCGCTGTCACGTTTAAGTTCTTTACAAGTACGAACAATTACAGCTCTGACTATTTCAGATTTTTGTAGGGGCATGTTGGGTACTGCTTCTTTGATCACAGCAACAATAACGTCACCAATGTGAGCATATCGGCGATTGCTAGCTCCTATGATTCGAATACACATCAATTTCCGAGCCCCGCTGTTATCCGCTACATTTAAATGGGTCTGGGGTTGAATCATATTAATTTTTTAGTCTATTCTTCCAATGCAAAGGATGAAGAAAATAAAAGAAATATTGTTTGTCCAAAAAAATAAACCTGCGTTTTTGTTTCATCCCCAAGACTCATTTCTCTCGGTTCTAGATTTTTATCTAGAAATAAGAAACTGCGTTCGTATAGGCATTTTTGATGCTGCTATTAAAATAGCCCTTCTAGCTATATTTTCGGTTACTCCACTCATTTCATATAGTATTCGTCCCGGTTTAACAACAGCTACCCAATATTCAGGGGACCCCTTCCCCGAACCCATACGTGTTTCAGCAGGTCTTACTGTAACCGGTTTGTCTGGAAATATACGAACCCAAATTTTTCCACCACGGCGTGCATTTCGTGTCATTGCCCGCCGACCTGCTTCGATTTGTCTAGATGTGATCCAAGCGGGTTCAAGTGCCTGAAGAGCATATTTACCGAAAGAAATCTGATTACCTCGAAAAGATATTCCCTTCATTCTTCCTCTATGTTGTTTACGAAATTTAGTTCTTTTGGGGTTATAGTTGATGGTTGTTTCGGAATTCCATCTCTACTCCAGAACTGGACGTGAGAATTTCTTCTCATCCAGCTCCTCGCGAAAAAAAGGATTCAAAATGGAATTTCAATTCATTTGAATAGAAATTCTAACATTTTTATAAAAAATTGGATAAATAATCGTTTTTCTGACGTTCTAATAAATCTTTATTTTCCTTTGTCCTTTATCTAAGTTTATCAAAAAGTTTATCAATTCAAAAAAAATAAAATTTTCGCGGGCGAATATTTACTCTTGGCATCTTTATTTCAGTCTTAATGCTTTTTTCGTGACTTCTGAGAATAGATGTATTTTTTTCTGGTTAATTTCGCCATCCAGACTAGCGAATCATTAAGATTCATTTGTTCAATAAAATCTTTTGCATTCACAGGTTCCATCGTTCCCATCACTTCGTACTTAATGGTTAGGTCCGAATTCTACAATGGAGCTAATAATCCGATTTATTCTTGAGTCAACCTTCTTAGTCTTTATTGACTCGAAGCTCTTTTTTTTTCTTTTATACCGAGAATTCATTTAATATTTCATTATGGATGAATCAATTAGTATTGATGCTTTATTACACTGCCTTTTAGGAGATGTCTCATAGACCTTACATGTTGGAATTCTATAGCATTGATATTCTTTTTCTCTCTTTCTCTCATCCTTCCGTTTATCCACACCTTTCTTCTTTATTTTGCTTTACTTTAAACTTATAATTAAAGTGACAATTTCAGTTGCTACAAAGATATGACCGATTTCTCATATCTTGACTGGTTCTTTAGATCCAGATAATACGAAGTGATGAGTTGGTTTTCATACTACCGAGCTGATTTTTTTTCATCCTAACCCGAAAAAAACCAACGAGTCACACACTAAGCATAGCAATTATATCAAAAGGTCAATCGAATTTTTATTCAACCCTATAGAATTAAGAATTAGAATTGCTTGCTTTGATTGGCTAGGAAAAGAATCAATGAGTTTCCCTGTATTTTGTTCAACCAATGGATAGAAGTGAAAAACAAAGAAAGTTTTCTTATTCTTCTTCCTTGTCTATAAAAATCCAAATTTTGATGCCTAATACCCCGTAGATAGTCCTAACTGTATAGGAACAATAATCGATTTTAGCGCGAATCGTTTGTAGGGGAACCCTACCCTCTCTGATCCATTCAACACGTGCAATTTCTTTTCCGTCGATACGCCCTGCAATTTGTACTTGAATTCCTTTTGTATCTGCTTGTTCAGTTAATTCAATAGCTTTTTTCATTGCTTTTCGAAACGAAACTCTATTCTTTAATTGTCCGGCTATAAATTCTGCAATAATATTAGGGTTTCCGTAAGGTTTTGCAATTCTTTTGCTAGCAATGTTCAATTTTCGGTTCACATAATGAAAT